GCTAGTGTAGCTTAATTGAAAGTATGGCACTGAAGATGCTAAGATGAAAAATAAAAATTTCCACGGGCATAAAAGGTTTGGTCCTAGCCTTAGTATTAATTGTAATTAGAATTATACATGCAAGTTTCCGCATCCCTGTGAGAATGCCCTAATCAATCTGTCAATTGATCAGGAGCTGGTATCAGGCACACGCACGTAGCCCAAGACACCTTGCTAAGCCACACCCCCAAGGGATTTCAGCAGTAATAAACATTGATTTTATAAGCGCAAGCTTGAATCAGTTAAAATTAACTGGGTTGGTAAATCTCGTGCCAGCCACCGCGGTTATACGAGTGACCCTTATTAATATTTTCCCGGCGTAAAGAGTGGTTTAAGAAAATCTTAAACAACTAAAGTTAAGACCTCATCAAGCCGTTATACGCTCTCATGAAAAGAATTATCAACAACGAAAGTGACTTTACAATAATAGAGACCTTGATGCCACGACAGTTGGGCCCCAAACTAGGATTAGATACCCTACTATGCCCAACCACAAACTTAGACAATGACCTACTACATTGTCCGCCAGAGTACTACAAGCGCTAGCTTAAAACCCAAAGGACTTGGCGGTGCTTCAGACCCCCCTAGAGGAGCCTGTTCTATAACCGATAATCCCCGTTAAACCTCACCACTCCTTGCCAATACCGCCTATATACCGCCGTCGTCAGCTCACCCTGTGAAGGATAAGAAGTAAGCAAAAAGAATTAACTCCCATACGTCAGGTCGAGGTGTAGCGAACGGAGTGGAAAGAAATGGGCTACATTTTCTATTAAGAAAACACGGATAGTAAACTGAAAATCTACTTCAAGGTGGATTTAGCAGTAAGGAAAAGTCAGAGTATTTTCCTGAAGCCGGCTCTGAAGCGCGCACACACCGCCCGTCACTCTCCTCAACAAAGCCTTTATTTTATATAAAAAAATTATTTTACTAAGAGGAGGCAAGTCGTAACATGGTAAGTGTACTGGAAAGTGTACTTGGAATCAAAATGTAGCTAAATTAGTAAAGCACCTCCCTTACACCGAGGAAAAACCCGTGCAATTCGGGTCATTTTGAACCTTAAAGCTAGCCTAACCAATCGTATAAACAAAACCCTATCAATTATACCTACACTACTATCTTTAAATTAAAACATTTTATACCTTTTAGTATGGGTGACAGAACAATAAATATTAGCGCAATAGACTATGTACCGCAAGGGAAAGCTGAAAAAGAAATGAAATAAATATTAAAGTAACAAAAAGCAGAGACTCAACCTCGTACCTTTTGCATCATGATTTAGCTAGATCAACTAGGCAAAGAGATCTTAAGTCTATCTTCCCGAAACTAAACGAGCTACTCCGAAGCAGCACATTAGAGCCAACCCGTCTCTGTGGCAAAAGAGTGGGAAGACTTCCGAGTAGCGGTGACAGACCTATCGAGTTTAGTGATAGCTGGTTACCCAAGAAAAGAACTTAAATTCTGCATTAATTTTTTCACCTCCAATTAAGAACATCTTCTTAAGGTTAAAAATAAGAATTAATAGTTATTTAGAAGAGGTACAGCCCTTCTAAATTAAGATACAACTTTTAGAGGTGGGTAATGATCATATTTTATTAAAGGTTTTTCCCCCAGTGGGCCTAAGAGCAGCCATCTGTAAAGTAAGCGTCACAGCTCCAGCTTTATTTAAGCCTATAATTTAGATACTATCTCACAACCCCCTCACCTGTATTGGGTTATTTTATATAATTATAAAAGAACTTATGCTAAAATGAGTAATAAGAGGCCAAACCTCTCCTAACACAAGTGTACATCAGAACGAATTAAATCACTGATAATTAAACGAACCCAAACTGAGGACATAATACTAATTTACCATTAACTAGAAAACCTTATTTAACTATTCGTTAACCCTACACAGGAGTGTCTCAAGGAAAGATTAAAAGAAAATAAAGGAACTCGGCAAACACAAACTCCGCCTGTTTACCAAAAACATCGCCTCTTGCTTAACTACTATAAGAGGTCCCGCCTGCCCTGTGACAATGTTTAACGGCCGCGGTATTTTGACCGTGCGAAGGTAGCGTAATCACTTGTCTTTTAAATGAAGACCTGTATGAAAGGCATCACGAGAGTTTAACTGTCTCTATTTTCCAATCAATGAAATTGATCTTCTCGTGCAGAAGCGAGAATATAACCATTAGACGAGAAGACCCTATGGAGCTTCAAACACTTAAATTAATTATGTAAAATTATAATCCCACGGGAGAAAATCATTTATACAATATTCCTAATTTAACTGTTTTTGGTTGGGGTGACCGAGGGGGAAAAGAAATCCCCCTTATCGACTGAGTACTCAGTACTTAAAAATTAGAACGACAGTTCTAATTAATAAAACATTTATCGAAAAATGACCCAGAATTCTTTCTGATCAATGAACCAAGTTACCCTAGGGATAACAGCGCAATCCTTTCCCAGAGTCCCTATCGCCGAAAGGGTTTACGACCTCGATGTTGGATCAGGACATCCTAATGGTGCAACCGCTATTAAGGGTTCGTTTGTTCAACGATTAACAGTCCTACGTGATCTGAGTTCAGACCGGAGAAATCCAGGTCAGTTTCTATCTATGAACTTATTTTTCCTAGTACGAAAGGACCGGAAAAATGGAGCCAATACCCTACGGCACGCTCCTTTTTCACCTGCTGAAATAAACTAAATTAGGTAAGAAAAAATTACCTAAAACCCGAGATAAGGGTTGTTAAGGTGGCAGAGCCTGGTAAATGCGAAAGACCTAAGTCCTTTAATCCAGAGGTTCAAATCCTCTCCTTAACTATGCTACAACACATTTTACTCTACCTTATTAACCCACTTGCCTACATCGTCCCAATTCTTTTAGCCACGGCCTTCTTAACCTTAGTTGAACGAAAAATTCTTGGTTACATACAATTCCGTAAAGGCCCTAACATTGTAGGACCCTACGGACTACTACAACCCATTGCAGACGGCGTAAAACTCTTTATTAAAGAACCTGTCCGCCCCTCAACATCCTCCCCATTTCTATTTTTAGCCACCCCCACTCTCGCACTAACCCTGGCCCTCCTTATATGAATACCCCTCCCCCTCCCGCATTCAATCATTAACCTTAACCTGGGGCTCCTATTCATCTTGGCAATCTCAAGCCTAACCGTATATACGATTCTAGGGTCAGGATGAGCATCCAATTCAAAATATGCCCTAATAGGGGCCCTACGAGCTGTAGCACAAACCATCTCCTACGAAGTTAGCCTAGGCCTTATTTTACTATCAATAATTATCTTCACTGGGGGATTTACACTTCACACATTTAACTTAACCCAAGAATCAATCTGATTATTAATCCCAGGATGACCATTAGCTATAATATGATACATCTCAACTCTAGCAGAAACTAACCGAGCGCCATTCGATTTAACTGAGGGGGAATCAGAATTGGTTTCAGGGTTTAATGTTGAATATGCAGGTGGCTCATTTGCTTTATTTTTCCTAGCCGAATACACAAACATCTTAATAATAAATACTCTTTCCGTAATCCTATTTATAGGCTCCTCCTATGACCCTTCAATACCACAAATCTCCACATTTTATTTAATAATAAAAGCAACACTACTCACCTTAATTTTCCTATGAATCCGAGCATCTTACCCTCGATTTCGTTATGATCAACTAATACACTTAGTATGAAAAAATTTTCTACCACTAACCCTAGCCCTTATCTTATGACATGCCGCCCTCCCAATTGCCACAGCAAGCCTTCCTCCTCTAACCTAAAACGGAAGTGTGCCTGAACTAAAGGACCACTTTGATAGAGTGGATAATGAAAGTTAAAATCTCTCCACTTCCTACTAGAAAAACAGGACTTGAACCTATACTCAAGAGATCAAAACTCTTGGTGCTTCCAATTATACTATTTCCTAAGTAAAGTCAGCTAATTAAGCTTTTGGGCCCATACCCCAGCCACGTTGGTTAAAATCCTTCCTCTACTAATGAACCCAGTAGTATTAACCATTATTATCTCAAGCCTTGGCCTAGGAACCATAATAACATTTATTGGATCCCATTGACTTCTAGTATGAATAGGTCTTGAAATTAACACCTTAGCCATCATCCCCTTAATAATTCACCAACACCACCCACGGGCAGTAGAAGCAACCACAAAATACTTCCTCACACAAGCGACCGCCTCCGCCCTACTTTTATTTGCTAGTATCACAAACGCCTGAAGCTTGGGCGAATGAAGCTTACTTGAAATACTTAACCCAACCTCCGCCACACTCGTAACCATTGCACTGGCATTGAAAATTGGCCTTGCACCAATACATTTCTGATTACCCGAAGTACTTCAAGGATTAGATCTTACCACAGGCCTAATCTTAGCTACATGGCAAAAACTTGCCCCCTTCGCTATTCTTCTCCAACTCCACCCAATACTAAATTCAAATTTACTATTATTTTTAGGCGTCTCCTCAACTGTAGTTGGGGGGTGGGGTGGACTCAACCAAACCCAACTACGAAAAATTCTAGCTTACTCATCAATTGCCCACCTCGGATGAATAATCACAATCCTACATTACTCCCCCAACCTTACCCAACTTAACCTCGCCCTATATATTATTATAACCCTTACAACCTTCCTCCTATTTAAATTATTTAATTCCACTAAAATTAATTCCATTGCCATCTCCACAATCAAATCACCCCTCTTATCTATTATTGCTCTAATTACCCTACTCTCTCTTGGAGGCTTACCTCCACTTTCCGGATTCATACCAAAATGATTAATCCTACAAGAACTTACCAAACAAGACCTGGCCATTCCAGCCACCATCATAGCCCTTGCAGCCCTCCTCAGTTTATTCTTCTACCTCCGCCTATGTTACTCCACAACCCTAACCATGTCCCCAAACTCCATTTATTTATCATCCTCTTGACGAACAAAATCCCTCCAGCCAAGCCTAATCTTAATAATGGCCACCTCCCTCACCATCCTACTCTTACCACTAACACCTACTATTTTTATATTAACCCTCTAAGAAATTTAGGCTAAACAGACCAAAAGCCTTCAAAGCTTTCAGTAGGGGTGAAAATCCCCTAATTTCTGTTAAGATTTGCAAGATTTTATCTCACATCTTCTGAATGCAACCCAGATGCTTTTATTAAGCTAAAATCTTCTAGATAAATAGGCCTTGATCCTACAAAATCTTAGTTAACAGCTAAGCGTTCTATCCAGCGAACTTCTATCTACGGCTTCCTCCCGCCGTCAATACGGTAGGGCGGGAGGAAAGCCCCGGGAGGAATCAACCTCCGGTTTTGGATTTGCAATCCAACGTATACATCTACTACAGGACTTTGGTAAGAAGAGGAATTTAACCTCTGTTCACGGGATTACAATCCGCCACTTAGTTCTCAGTCATCTTACCTGTGGCAATTAACCGTTGATTCTTTTCTACAAATCACAAAGATATCGGCACCCTTTATTTAATCTTTGGTGCATGAGCAGGAATAGTAGGCACCGCCCTTAGCTTACTTATTCGAGCAGAATTAAGCCAGCCTGGAACACTCCTGGGAGATGATCAAATCTATAATGTTATCGTAACTGCTCACGCTTTTGTAATAATCTTTTTCATAGTTATGCCTGTAATAATCGGTGGATTCGGAAACTGATTAGTACCTTTAATAATTGGTGCACCAGACATAGCTTTTCCACGGATAAATAATATAAGCTTTTGATTGTTGCCCCCATCCCTCCTGCTACTCTTAGCCTCTGCTGGTGTAGAAGCAGGAGCCGGAACCGGCTGAACAGTTTACCCCCCGCTAGCAGGTAATATAGCCCATGCTGGCGCATCCGTAGACCTGGCCATCTTCTCACTCCATTTAGCTGGTATTTCCTCAATTTTAGCCTCTATTAATTTTATCACAACTATTATTAACATAAAACCTCCTGCCATCTCTCAGTATCAAACACCACTCTTTGTTTGATCCATCCTTGTAACCACCGTTCTTCTTCTTCTTTCCCTCCCTGTCCTCGCAGCCGCAATTACGATACTATTAACTGACCGTAATTTAAACACAACATTTTTTGATCCTGCTGGAGGAGGAGACCCAATTCTCTACCAACACTTATTTTGATTCTTCGGCCATCCGGAAGTTTATATTTTAATTTTACCCGGCTTCGGAATAATTTCCCATGTAGTAGCCTATTATTCAGGTAAAAAAGAACCTTTTGGTTATATAGGTATAGTTTGAGCAATAATAGCAATTGGTCTACTTGGCTTTATTGTATGAGCTCACCACATATTTACAGTAGGAATGGACGTTGATACCCGAGCCTATTTCACCTCAGCAACAATAATTATTGCTATCCCAACAGGTGTAAAAGTCTTCAGCTGACTAGCAACCCTCCACGGGGGCTCCATTAAATGAGAAACACCCCTCCTCTGGGCCCTAGGTTTTATTTTCTTATTTACAGTAGGAGGTCTAACAGGAATTGTTTTAGCTAATTCTTCCTTGGACATCGTTCTTCACGACACTTACTATGTAGTAGCCCACTTCCACTATGTGTTATCAATAGGAGCCGTATTTGCAATTATAGCTGGTTTTATTCACTGATTCCCACTATTTTCCGGATACACCCTTCACTCTACTTGAACAAAAACTCAATTCCTAGTGATATTCATTGGAGTTAACCTAACCTTCTTCCCTCAACACTTTTTAGGCTTAGCTGGCATACCACGACGATATTCTGATTACCCAGACGCATACGCCCTTTGAAATACAGTCTCCTCAATCGGCTCATTAATCTCCTTAGTCGCTGTAATTATGTTCTTATTTATTATTTGAGAAGCATTTGCCGCCAAACGGGAAGTCCTATCCGTTGAACTACCCCACACAAATGTAGAGTGACTACATGGTTGTCCTCCACCATATCACACCTATGAAGAACCAGCATTTGTTCAAGTTCAACGAACTTATTTTTAACAAGGAAGGAAGGAATTGAACCCCCATATGTTGATTTCAAGTCAACCACATCACCACTCTGTCACTTTCTTATAAGATTCTAGTAAAATACATTACATTGCCTTGTCAGGGCAAAATCGTGAGTTCAAATCTTGCGTATCTTAACTTTACAATGGCACACCCCTCACAATTAGGATTCCAAGATGCAGCCTCCCCAGTTATGGAAGAACTTCTCCATTTTCACGACCACACATTAATAATCGTATTTTTAATTAGCACTTTAGTTCTTTATATTATTATAGCAATAGTATCTACCAAGCTTACAAACAAATACATTTTAGATTCCCAAGAAATTGAAATTGTATGAACCATCCTCCCTGCTGTAATTCTCATTATAATCGCCCTACCATCATTACGAATCTTATACCTTATGGACGAAATCAACGACCCCCATCTTACTATTAAAGCCATAGGACATCAGTGATACTGAAGTTATGAATACACAGATTATGAAGACCTGGGCTTTGACTCCTATATAATTCAAACACAAGATTTAACCCCAGGACAATTCCGTTTATTAGAGACTGATCACCGAATGGTTGTACCCATAGAGTCCCCTATTCGTGTTTTAGTATCCGCAGAAGACGTCTTACACTCATGAACAGTCCCAGCCCTGGGAGTAAAAATAGACGCAGTCCCAGGACGACTAAATCAAACCGCTTTTATTATTTCCCGCCCAGGCGTTTACTATGGTCAATGTTCGGAAATTTGTGGTGCTAATCACAGCTTTATGCCTATCGTAGTAGAAGCAGTTCCACTAGAACACTTTGAATCCTGATCTTCATTAATATTAGAAGAAGCCTCACTAAGAAGCTATATTGGGTTTAGCATTAGCCTTTTAAGCTAAAAACTGGTGACTCCCTACCACCCTTAGTGATATGCCTCAATTAAATCCGCATCCTTGATTTGCTATTCTTGTATTCTCATGAATTTTTTTCCTAGTAATTTTACCAAAAAAAGTAATAACACATCTATTTAATAATAATCCAACAGCAAAAAGCGCTGAAAAACCTAAACCTGAACCCTGAAATTGACCATGAACCTAAGTTTTTTTGACCAATTCCTAAGCCCATCACTCCTTGGAATTCCACTAATTGCCCTAGCAATCATAATTCCATGATTAATTTTCCCTACACCAACAAACCGCTGATTAAATAATCGACTTGTAACTGTTCAATCTTGATTTATTAACCGATTTACATATCAACTAATGCAACCTATAAATTTTGGAGGGCATAAATGAGCCACCATTTTAACAGCCCTAATATTATTTTTAATCACTATTAATCTTCTTGGCCTACTTCCATATACTTTTACACCTACAACCCAACTATCCCTTAATATAGCATTTGCTATTCCCCTTTGATTAACAACTGTTTTAATTGGAATACTTAACCAACCCACTGTTGCCCTCGGCCATCTTCTACCAGAAGGCACTCCGACACTACTAATTCCAATTTTAATTATTATCGAAACTATCAGCCTATTTATCCGACCTTTAGCACTGGGTGTCCGATTGACTGCTAATTTAACAGCCGGTCATCTTCTTATACAACTAATCGCCACCGCAGCTTTTGTCTTAATTACTATTATGCCTGCCGTAGCCTTACTAACATCCCTAATTTTATTCTTATTAACAATTTTAGAAGTTGCCGTGGCAATAATCCAAGCATACGTATTTGTTCTTTTATTAAGTCTCTATTTACAAGAAAACGTCTAATGGCTCACCAAGCACATGCATATCATATAGTTGACCCCAGCCCATGACCACTAACAGGAGCTGTTGCTGCTTTACTAATAACATCAGGCCTAGCCGTCTGATTCCATTTCCACTCCATATACCTCCTCTACTTAGGATTAACCCTATTATTACTAACTATAATTCAATGATGACGAGATATTATTCGAGAAGGGACATTTCAAGGACACCACACCCCGCCTGTGCAAAAAGGACTTCGCTACGGAATGATTTTATTTATTACATCAGAAGTTTTCTTCTTCCTTGGCTTTTTCTGAGCCTTTTACCACTCAAGCCTTGCCCCTACACCAGAATTAGGCGGGTGTTGACCACCAACAGGAATTTTCCCTCTAGACCCATTTGAAGTCCCACTTTTAAATACCGCAGTTCTTCTAGCATCCGGGGTTACAGTAACTTGAGCCCATCATAGTTTAATAGAAGGTAACCGAAAAGAAGCAATTCAAGCCCTAACTTTAACTGTTCTACTAGGATTTTATTTTACAGCCCTTCAAGCCATAGAATACTACGAAGCTCCATTTACTATTGCCGACGGAGTTTATGGATCAACATTTTTTGTTGCCACAGGTTTCCATGGTCTCCATGTTATTATCGGTTCAACATTTTTAATAGTTTGTCTACTACGACAAATCCAATATCATTTTACATCTGAACATCATTTTGGCTTTGAAGCTGCCGCATGATACTGACACTTCGTAGATGTAGTATGACTATTCCTTTATGTTTCCATCTATTGATGAGGCTCATAATTACTTTTCTAGTATAAATTAGTACAAGTGATTTCCAATTATTTAATCTTGGTTAAAATCCAAGGGAAAGTAATGAACCTCATCATATCGTCTGTCGCAGCTACAGCCCTCATTTCCCTAATCCTTGCTTTTGTAGCCTTTTGGCTCCCCTCATTAAGCCCAGATAACGAAAAATTATCCCCATATGAATGTGGATTTGATCCACTAGGAAGCGCACGCCTTCCATTCTCATTACGTTTCTTCCTTGTAGCAATTTTATTCCTTTTATTCGACTTAGAAATTGCCCTTCTCCTTCCTCTTCCTTGAGGGAATCAACTTCTAACACCCTTTATTTCATTATTATGGGCAACAAGTATTATTATCCTATTAACCTTGGGCCTTATTTATGAATGACTTCAAGGAGGCCTTGAATGAGCAGAGTAACTTAGGTGTTTAGTCCAAAACAAGACCACTAATTTCGGCTTAGTAAATTATGGTGAAAATCCATAAACACCTTATGTCCCCCGTCTACTTTAGTTTTAGTTCAGCATTCATACTAGGTTTAATAGGCCTCGCATTCAATCGATCACACCTTCTATCCGCCCTCCTATGCTTAGAGGGAATGATACTATCTTTATTTATTGCCATTGCCCTTTGATCAATAACATTAAATTCCACCTCATGCTCGATTACTCCAATAATTCTATTAACTTTTTCTGCCTGTGAAGCAGGCGCAGGCCTTGCTCTCCTAGTAGCAGCTACACGAACCCATGGCTCCGACCATCTCCAAAACTTAAATTTATTACAATGTTAAAAATCCTAGTTCCAACTATTATGCTGTTTCTCGTTACATGATCTTCACCAAAAAAATGATTATGGTCTATCACAACCACCCACAGTCTCTTAATTGCATTACTTAGTTTACTCTGATTTAAATGAAATATAGATATAGGGTGAGATTTTTCCAACCACTATCTAGCTGTTGATCCTCTATCCGCCCCACTACTTATTCTTACCTGCTGACTCCTCCCACTAATAATCCTGGCCAGTCAAAATCATATTTCTACAGAACCTATTATTCGCCAACGAATCTACATTACACTCCTGATTTCCCTTCAAACCTTTCTCATTATAGCATTTAGCGCAACAGAATTAATTATATTTTATATTATATTTGAAGCCACACTAATCCCGACTCTTATCATTATTACCCGCTGAGGCAATCAAACTGAGCGCCTAAACGCAGGAACCTACTTCTTATTCTATACCCTAATTGGCTCCCTACCCTTACTTATTGCCCTGTTACTCATACAAAATGACTTGGGTTCTCTATCTATAATTATTATTCAATATCCCCAACCACTTAACCTATCCTCATGGGCTGATAAATTTTGATGGACAGCTTGCCTTATTGCTTTCCTAGTAAAAATACCCCTCTATGGGGTCCACCTTTGACTTCCCAAAGCCCACGTTGAGGCCCCCATTGCAGGCTCAATAATTTTAGCAGCAGTTCTACTTAAACTAGGCGGCTACGGAATAATACGAATTATTGTTATACTCAACCCCCTAACTAAAGAAATAGCATACCCATTCCTAATTTTAGCCATTTGGGGTGTGATTATGACCAGCTCAATTTGCCTTCGACAAACTGATCTGAAGTCCCTAATTGCTTATTCATCAGTGAGCCATATGGGCCTGGTTGCCGGAGCAATTATAATCCAAACACCATGAAGCTTTGCAGGAGCAATCACATTAATAATTGCACATGGATTAGTTTCATCAACCCTGTTCTGTCTAGCAAACACTAATTATGAGCGCACCCATAGTCGAACCCTGCTCTTAGCCCGAGGCATTCAAGTTATACTTCCACTAATGGCAACCTGATGGTTTCTTGCTAATTTAGCCAATCTTGCTCTTCCACCCACCCCTAATCTAATAGGAGAACTTCTCATTATCTCCTCATTATTTAATTGATCCAACTGAACTATCCTATTAACAGGATTAGGAGTATTAATTACAGCTTCATACTCCCTATACATATTTTTAATAACCCAACGAGGCCCTGCATCACAACATTTATTATCCTTAAACCCATCATATACACGAGAACATCTCCTACTTAACCTCCATCTCATTCCTATACTATTACTAATCCTTAAGCCAGAACTTATTTGAGGTTGAACCTTTTGTCATTATAGTTTAACAAAAACATTAGATTGTGGTTCTAAAAACAAAAGTTAAAATCTTTTTAATAACCAAGAGAGGTCTGGGACACAAAGAACTGCTAATTCTTTTAATCATGGTTCAAATCCATGGCTCACTTAGCCCTTGAAAGATAATAGTTATCTATTGGTCTTAGGAACCAAAAACTCTTGGTGCAACTCCAAGCAAGAGCTATGAACATAATCTTTTTTAATTCAGCCTTTCTTCTTATCTTCATTATCCTTTTATACCCCCTTATTTCATCACTATCCCCTAAAGAACTAAACCCAAATTGATCATCTTCACATGTTAAAACCGCTGTAAAAATTTCCTTTTTTATTAGTCTTACCCCCTTATTCATCTACCTTGACCAAGGCGTAGAATCAATCACAACTAATTGAAACTGAATTAATATTGGACCCTTTGACATTAACATAAGTTTCAAATTTGACATATACTCAATTATCTTTACCCCAGTTGCTCTATACGTAACTTGATCCATCCTTGAATTTGCCCTCTGATACATACACTCGGACCCAAACATGAACCGCTTCTTTAAATATCTCCTCCTTTTTTTAATCTCTATAATTATTTTAGTAACAGCCAACAACATATTTCAACTATTTATTGGTTGAGAGGGGGTTGGAATCATATCTTTCCTCCTAATCGGCTGATGATACAGCCGAGCAGACGCAAACACTGCCGCCCTACAAGCCGTGATTTATAATCGTGTGGGGGATATTGGACTAATTTTAAGTATGGCCTGATTAGCCATAAACCTGAATTCATGAGAAATTCAACAACTCTTTATTTTATCTAAAGACAAAGACTTAACTTTACCTCTTTTTGGCTTAGTTCTGGCTGCAGCAGGAAAATCTGCGCAGTTCGGACTTCACCCATGGCTGCCCTCAGCTATGGAAGGACCCACGCCAGTCTCTGCCCTACTCCACTCCAGTACTATGGTTGTTGCTGGCATCTTCCTCTTAATTCGCCTCCACCCACTAATACAAGATAATCAACTAATTTTAACAACATGCCTATGCTTGGGGGCCCTAACTACACTATTTACTGCCGCATGCGCACTAACCCAAAATGATATTAAAAAAATTGTTGCCTTCTCAACATCAAGTCAACTTGGCCTAATAATAGTCACGATTGGACTAAACCAACCCCAATTAGCATTCCTTCATATTTGCACACACGCCTTCTTTAAGGCCATACTTTTTCTCTGTTCTGGCTCAATTATCCATAGTCTAAACGATGAACAAGATATTCGAAAAATGGGGGGACTACACAAACTTTTACCATTCACCTCATCATCATTAACCGTTGGTAGCCTCGCCCTCACAGGAATACCCTTTTTATCAGGGTTCTTCTCAAAGGACGCCATCATTGAATCCATAAACACTTCCCATTTAAACGCCTGAGCCCTAATTTTAACCCTCATTGCAACCTCCTTTACCGCTATTTACAGCCTGCGCCTTGTCTTCTTTGCCCTAATAAATTATCCACGATTCTCCCCTCTCTCCCCTGTTAACGAGAATAATAGCCTAGTCATCAACCCAATTAAACGCCTTGCATACGGAAGTATTCTAGCCGGTTTAATTATTACCTCCAATCTCCCACCAATAAAAACTCAAATTATAACTATAACCCCCCTACTAAAATTATCCGCCCTCCTAGTAACAATTATTGGTCTACTTCTAGCATTAGAACTGGCCAATCTAACTAATACCCAACTTAAAACCACCCCTACTTTATCAACACATCATTTTTCCAACATACTAGGATATTTTCCAATAATCATTCACCGACTAATACCAAAAACCAACTTAAAATGAGCTCAGCATATCTCAACGCATCTTATTGACCTAACCTGAAGCGAAAAAATTGGACCAAAAAGCACTCTTATCCAGCAAACACCACTAATTAAATTATCAACCCAACCCCAGCAAGGGATAATCAAAACCTATCTAATACTACTCTTCCTAACATTAACCCTAGCCGTTTTAATTATTGCAATCTAAACCACACGTAAAGTACCATAAGCCAAACCCCGAGTTAATTCTAAAATAACAAATAATGTTAAAAGTAATACTCACCCACCTAATACCAACATAATCCCTCCGTTAGCGTATAACAAAGCTACACCACCAAAATCCCCACGAATTATTTCTAAATTACTTGTCTCCTCACCCCCAATCCAACCTAATCCCCCCCACTCCTTAAAAAAGTACTTACCGGCAAAAAAAACACCTAACAAGTAAACACTAACATACAACAATACAGACCAATCACCCCATGTCTCCGGGTATGGCTCAGCAGCAAGCGCTGCTGTATAAGCAAACACAACCAATATCCCACCTAAATAAATCAAAAACAACACTAAAGATAAAAAAGACCCACCATGCCCAACTAATAAACCACACCCAACCCCAGCAGCTACTACTAAACCTAACGCAGCAAAATAGGGGGAGGGGTTTGATGCCACTGCTATTAATCCTAAAACAAGCCCTACTAATATAATAAACATAAAATAAACCATTATTCCCACCTGGATTTTAACCAAGACCAATAACTTGAAAAACTATCGTTGTTCATTCAACTACAAGAATAATAATGACCACTAACATCCGAAAAACCCATCCACTCATCAAAATCGCCAACCACGCCCTAGTTGACCTCCCTTCACCATCTAACATTTCGGTTTGATGAAATTTTGGATCCTTATTAGGACTCTGCCTAATTATCCAAATTCTCACAGGATTATTCCTAGCCATGCATTATACCGCTGACATTTCTACCGCCTTCTCCTCAGTAGTCCATATCTGTCGTGACGTCAATTATGGTTGACTAATCCGTAATACCCATGCTAATGGTGCTTCATTATTTTTTATCTGTGTCTACTTACATATTGCCCGAGGACTATACTATGGCTCCTACCTCTTTAAAGAAACATGAAACATCGGAGTCATTTTATTATTCTTACTAATAGCAACAGCCTTCGTAGGATATGTTCTACCATGGGGACAAATATCTTTTTGAGGGGCCACAGTGATTACTAATCTCCTCTCCGCCTTCCCGTACATTGGAGATATACTAGTTCAATGAATCTGAGGGGGGTTCTCAATTGATAACGCTACCCTAACACGTTTCTTTGCATTCCACTTTCTCCTCCCATTTCTAATCGTAGGCCTGACCCTTATTCACCTCCTATTTCTCCATGAAACCGGCTCTAACAACCCTATAGGCCTTAACTCCGACATAGACAAAATCTCATTTCATCCCTACTTCTCATACAAAGACATCCTTGGGTTCTTTCTAATAATTATCTTACTAGCCTTATTAGCCCTATTCTTACCCAACCTCCTCGGTGATGCCGAAAACTTCATCCCCGCAAACCCCCTTGTTACCCCGCCCCACATTAAGCCTGAGTGGTATTTCCTATTTGCCTATGCCATCTTGCGCTCTATTCCCAATAAACTGGGAGGAGTCCTGGCCCTCCTATTCTCAATCTTTATCCTCATACTAGTCCCAATACTCCATACCTCAAAACAACGAAGTAACATCTTCCGACCAATAACCCAATTTCTTTTTTGGACACTTGTAGCTAACGCAATTATTCTAACATGAATTGGAGGGCAACCAGTTGAACAACCATTTATTCTCGTCGGCCAAATTGCTTCCGTTACCTATTTCTCATTGTTTCTTATTGTCATCCCACTAACTGGTTGATGAGAAAATAAAATGCTCAACCTAAATTAATGTTTTGGTAGCTTAAATATAAAAGCGTCGGCCTTGTAAGTCGAAGACCGGAGATGAAAACTCTCCCCAAAACATATCAGGGGAAGGAGGGTTAAACTCCTGCCCTTGGCTCCCAAAGCCAAGATTCTGCCTAAACTGCCCCCTGAATGCTAAAATAACGCTAAATCATGCTCAGGCATGATTTTTTTAGGAGTAAGTCAGATGTACATATATATGATATAGCCCACATATCCTAATATACCACATACAACATATATGTATAATCACCATATATAGACTAACCCCATCTATATTACATATACTATGTATAATACTCATTAATCTATAATCCTCACCCTCATTACATATATATGATTAACCCCCATTTTTCTAATAATCAACAAATTCATTACACAAAATATTTTTTACCCACATTAATCTATAATCAATGGATCATATCTCATAGTATCTTTAATCCTTATTTTTATGATAATCAAATATTTAACTAGGGACAGCAAGAAACCCGCAATAATCCCTTGTAAGGCATATAGTGTACGGTTTGTGGAACGGTAATTGATTAATCCCTAATAATTGATCAAATCCTGGCTATTGGCTACCTTAGAAGGCATACAGTTCTGTACGTATCAGCCAGATATACCGCTAGTTCCCTCAAATTCCATTCAACTCTTAACCGTATCAAGATTTCTTGTCCTCCCTACTTTTTTTTTTCGGTATGAAGCAATCACTATGCCCAGAGGGCTGATAACAAACATTTTAGACAAAATCAGTACCCTCGGAGACATTATATCATATACGTGCAAAGGTATGAACTCTTGAAATAAAATTACCAAGTTGACCTTACCGTCACATCCAATAAAGAGTATGAATTATAAAGGTCACTATTTGGGTTTCGTGATTAATGAAACATCAGCCTAGAGAATACATATCATTAATCCTCATTAATTTAAGATATCGATAATTATTAATGAAAATTTACATTGAATTATTTAACACATACTTCACTATTCGAGCATAGATATTAGACTTTTCCCACAGTTCTTACAAAGTGCCCCTGGGGTCTCGAAAACGAAAGACGAAAGAATGCTAATTTTTTTTTTTGGGAAAAACCCCCCCTCCCCCCTAATATGCATAATGACTTTTCTCGAAAAACCCCAAAAACGAGGGCCGAATACATATTTTTTTTCTCTAGCGTGTGGAAAATATTCGCTATACATTGTTGCACATGTGTTGCACAATGTGAC